TCTTATGAAAAGAATTACAACACACTACTATAAGATGCTCTATTTTTACATAGAAATGTGTTCGCTCAAGAAAGACTCCAGAGGATGTTGATCGTAAATAAGAAGACTGTTTACGAATAAATAGGAATAAATATTCGCATTCATATACATAAGAATTATATAGGAACCAAAGGAATTTTTTATTTCTTTTTGAAAAGGCGTAAATGAATTTCTTTGAAGTAACGAGACTATTCAAATTATGATATTCGTGGAAAAGAAATCGCAATAAATGCAAAGAAGGAACATCCTTGATCCAGCATTGAAGTACTTGAACCAAGATTTCCAGATGTATGGGATGAGGTATTAGTAGATCTGACACATAATTCAAATGTAAAAATTTGTCCTCTAAAAAGGGAAATATTGAATGAATAGATCGTAAATTCTGATATTTTAGTATTTTTTTTTCTTCAGAAGATTCATAAAAAGATACTAATTGCGACGAGAATGGAATTTCCAGAATGACTCCAAAACCTTCTGATACCATTTGAGAAGAAAAATGAGAAGAAAAAAAATTATTGTACTCCCAAAATTCTTTTTTGTTAGAATCATTAAACGAAGAAATAAAAAAATTCTGTTGATACATTTGAGTAATTAAACGTTTCACAAGTACTAAACTAGATTTATTGTCATAACCAATAATTTCCACGGGTTCGTAAAAAATCAAACTATTGAAGTTATGATCATGAGCAAGTGAGTAAATATACTCCTGAAAGAGTAGCGGATATAGGAAGTTTTGTTGCCGAAATCCATCTTTTTTTAATTTAAATATACTTAAAATTTTGACATTTACGTACATTTATACTGATGAAAACAAAAAAGGGAGTCACTTCTTGTGTTATTGTTATTAAATGATAACATAGTGCAATATGGTCAGAACGGCGTATGTGTATTGTATATTATACGTAGTATATTCTTTATACTTTTATACTATACTAGAACTATAAATAACACTGTAGTGTAGTATATTAGTGTATTATTAGTATATACAGTAATATACAGTATTACACTACAGTAATACAATTACATTACATTTTTTTTAGATATCCTTTAATCTTTATTATATAATTATATACTTTATTATTATATTTTATTATTATAAATTATTATAATTATATTTATATTATATATTAATTATTAATATATTATTAATTATTAATATATTATTTATATATTATTATTATAATATTAATAATATTATTATATTATTATTATAATTATTATTATTATATTTTATTATATTTAAAATTTATTTAAAATTATATTTAAATTTTATTTATTTTAAGATATCTTTTATATTTTATATTATATATATTATTTATATTATATATATTATATTATTATATAATTTATAATTAATAATTATATAATTAATAATTATATGTATATATACATATTTATTAACATATTTATTAAATATTTATTATTATTATATATACATACTTGTTATATTTATATTGATTGTGATGTAAATAACGTAATGGTAAAAAGATTATATAGATTATATAAAAGTTAAGAACAAATAAAGAATATATACCCCGGAGACAGAGAGCCCAATCAACAGATCTTTTTTCTTTCCCTTTCTATACAATCGGATTTATTGTTAATATAACTAGAATAACAATAAAAGAAATAAAGAAAATCTAAAATAACAAGAAGAAAAATAAGGAAAAGGTATAAAATCCTTTATTTTCGCAACCCGATCGCTCTTTTGACCTTGGAATAATTTTTTTTATCAGTATACTATTTCTTAGTACACATCTGTCTTAAATTTAAAATAAAGAATAATTAGGATTCAAGAAAAAAAAAGAATCAATGGTCCACTCACAATTAACAAGAGAACCGTTTCCCGCATCAGGCACTAATCTATTTTTAACGTCTAATTAGATCGGGTCCTCATTCAAATTAATTCAAATTAAGAAGATAAGCTCGTTACTTTTTCGTCTTACTCGAATTGGAGCCATAAGGCTCTATCCATTTATTCACTAGACCCAACTATAATTCTTATGTTATATTATGAGTATTAAATTTTTTTATGATCATTTTATTTATTAAAATTAGATTTCATATTTAACGACATGCTCTTTTTTCCATTCATTACCTTTCAGGATCAGTCGCGTTCTTATAAACTCTACCAATAGTCTTGACGAATTCCTTCCTTCATCCAAATGTGTAAAAGATCATAGTCGCACTTAAAAGCCGAGTACTCTACCGTTGAGTTAGCAACCCGGATCTATATGATGTGTAGATATGATCAAAATAAAATAATAATAAAAAAATAAATGGAATTGAACTGCACAACTACATCAAAACATGGAACTAGGAAGAAAACAAATCTAAACAACAAAATATCAATAGGATCCGGTTCAAAAAACAAGAGATTCAAAATAGAATTGGCAAATTGACAAACCACCAAGATTTTTCCAATTTTTTATTTAGTTAAAATCCATTTTGTATAAAGTATAAAATACAGAAGAGGAAATCCAGCAAACCCATCCATTTTAATAAAATGAAGGAAAATGCTAATAGGGAGTGGAGATAAAAAGATCTATTTATCTACGAGATAATTATCTCTGTTCGATACGCCATTGTCAATATGAATGGACTTAAAAAAAAAATATTAATATTTAAAAAATTAAATAAATAAGATTAAAATATAAATATTAATTAATAAATATAATATAATTTATAATTAAATAGAATATTGTATTGTATATTATTAGATATTGGATTAGCACAACACAAATGATAAATAAAAGATTTGAGCGTAAAAAATAAGGTAGATAAAAAAAAAAAAAAAAAAAAATAAAAATATCAGGTTTCCTTAATCAAAAAATAAATAAAAATAAATAAAGGTACAATACAAGAAGAAAGATTACCCCCCCCAGGGGGGGTTCCACAACAAGAAAAAAGAAATAAAAGAAACTAAATTAAGTAAGAATAAGATAAGATAGAACAAGAAAAGAACAAACTTTGAATAAAGAATTACACAAGAATAGGTACTAGCTTTTTCTATTCATGACTTTTATTCTGATCAAAATAAACTCGAAATTCTTTATTTAAAGAGTTCTGCCTTCCTTAAAATATTATGAACAGTTCCTGTGGGTTGAGCACCCTTTTCAAGGAAATATAGAATAGCAGGAACATTTAAATGAGTTTGATTATTTATCGGGTCATAAAAACCCACTTTTCGAAGATCTCTTCCTTCTCTTCGGGATCGAACATCAATTGCAACGATTCGATAGATGGCTCATTGGGATAGATGTAGATAAAGGATACCCCCCCCCTAGAAACGTATAGGAGGTTTTCGCCTCATACGGCTCAAGAAAAGATGATTCTAAATTCTATAATTCTATTCTATTCTATATACTATAATATTATAATATTCTATAATTATATTATTTATACTATATTATATCTTTACAGAAAAAAAATATCAGTCGTACTCCTAACTCAAGTTGGATAGTTTTAAAAGAGTTCGAAAGGAAATCTTTATAATTTATTGAGCTGTCTCTAACTTCTTTTTTTGTCTCCTTTAGGATCTATTTTTTTTTTATCATTCTGATCCAATTGTTGAGACAAGTGAAATTAGTATTTACTTGTTCCGGAATTCGTTGTCTTTGCTTTACGATTTGTGAAATCTTTGGGTTTAGACATTACTTTGGTGATCCTTACTCCTTTTCAAAAAGGCAGCAACATACCTTTTGTTTTTTATATGGAAAAAAGAACAATCATACGAAAGATTGATTTCTTTGTGATACACTTTTGATCAAAACAGTTTTAAAATTTCGACAAATTTTACTTTTTTTTATTTCAAACTTGTTAAAATTTTAACCTCTCCATTTATATATTCTATTGATGATCTATTTACTAATGATCTATTTACAAAGTTGGTCTAACTTTTTGATTGTCACTAACCCTAGATTATTCTCCCGATAAATAAATCAATCGTTTTTACTCGAGCTCCACCATATGCTATACCATTAGTCTTTTTATTTACCAACCTAAGGCAAATGAAATTAGGTTCCTAGCAGGACAAACTATGTCGAGACAAGAGCATCTTCATTCCTATAGAAAATGATGGATGGCAAAATCCACAGCCAATCATGTCCTTCAAGTCGCACGTTGCTTTCTACCACATCGTTTCAAACGAAGTTTTACCATAACATCCCTCTCCCTTGATTTTTATTTTGAAGCATATGCAATTGATTCAATATGGAATCATGAATAGTCATTGGCTGAACCGATATATAATAATTCACACTTACCTATCCATAGATAGGTAAGTTTTTGTCCGAAAAGGATTTCACTTAAATTAACCCCATATTTTATCATATGAAGAAAATCACATGAAAAAAAATATTTCATTTTTACTTTTATTCAAATGAAAAAGAAATCCCCATGAATGGCTAAAGATTTTCAGCTACTTAAACTAATTATAAAAACTATAACTATAGTAACTTTATACTAAACTAAATATTTCATTTCAATATTCAATAAAAAATATTAAATTCTTAAATATTTTATTATAAAAATGAAATATTTTAATATTTTTTGAATGAAAAGAAAGATATGATTCTAAGAATCATTATTAAATTTCAGAATAAAGGATTGGATCACATTCTATCCAACGTTAAACAGAAAAATTTTGAATTCCTTAATTTGAATTTAAATTATATTTAAATAGATAAGAATCCCTCGTTTATGATGAATAACGACCTGGGACGGAAGGATTCGAACCTCCGAGTAACGGGACCAAAACCCGTTGCCTTACCGCTTGGCCACGCCCCATTTTTATTTTTTTTTTTTTTTTTTTTTTTTTTTTTTTAAGAAAACCTAAGCCCAATATTGATTATTCGTCAATAACCAACCAAAATAAATATAGGACATGTTGTCCCTAGGATTCAACATATGTAGATATAGAATAAAAAAGATTCATTGATCATTACATAAAATTCAATTAAGATATTGTATGAAAGTAGAATTCCTTATATTCTAAGTATTTTAATTTAACTTGATTGTAGAATGTAAGGAAGTATTTTTGATTGAGGAGAAGTAAAAGAAAAAAATAATTTTTTTTTTATCTTTTATCCACCCTTTTTTGTTTTTATCTCATAAAAACAACTCAATCAAATATGATAATTTATTATCATTTCAATTTCATTTTAAAGAACAAGAAAAAAATGTTTGTTATGTTTAATACTTTTAGTTTAATATGTATCTGTCTTAATTCTAACCTTTATTCGAGTAGTTTTTTCTGCGCCAAATTACCCGAGGCTTATGCCTTTTTCAATCCAATCGTAGACGTTATGCCAGTTATCCCTGTACTCTTTTTTCTCTTAGCCTTTGTTTGGCAAGCTGCCGTAAGTTTTCGATAAAAAATGAATCCCTATTCAATTTATATTCGTGATTTCTTCGATAAAAAAATATGATATTTTGATTCAAAAAATAAATAAGATCGGATAAGTCTGACATTAGGAACCCTCGATTAAAAAAGCTAAATTCTGGTATTTTATATTGTATATTGATATATTGAATTTAATTTAAAATCTTAATAAGGGAGCGATGATTTTTGATCAGCTTATTTCTTCCTTTGTTCTAACCTTCTCTTTCTAAGATCCCATACAATATCTAATATCTAATTATGGATATGACAATAAATTTTTGTTAACGAAAAAATCCTAATCTTATTACATTAGTATTACATTATAAATAAATTTGTGAAAATTAATTTAAAAAACTTACTTTTTTAATCTTTAGAGTGCCATATCAAAATAATGTAAATATATTAATGTATAGCGTGTGTCGTAAAATAGGTGATCTATTTCCTTTTTAAAATAAATGATATTATTTATCTTGGAGATTGTGTAATGCTTACTCTTAAACTCTTCGTTTACACAGTAGTAATATTCTTTGTTTCTCTCTTCATCTTCGGATTCTTATCTAATGATCCGGGGCGTAATCCTGGGCGCGAGGAATAAAAAAAGAGATGAGATTCGTTTTTAGTTTTTCATAGGTAAGTCTATCAATAAATGGAATAGATACTAGATAAAGAAAGATAAAAATTTCATAAAAATAAAATAAGATTAATAATAAAAAATTCTTCAAAATTATAAAAATTCAAGTGATCAGGTGGGTCGGAGAGAGGGGGATTCGAACCCCCGGTGCGAAAAATTCGTACAACGGATTAGCAATCCGACGCTTTAGTCCACTCAGCCACCTCTCCCCATTCAAAAATTAAAGTTTATCGTGTGATGTGACACGATAAGCCAAGATTGAGAAAAATTTTCATTTTCCTGCTTTTTTATTAATTATAAGATTAAGTAATCTAAAAAAAAAAGTAATGTAATCATTAATGTAATCATTGTAATTGTACATTAATGTAATCATTGTAATTGTAATATATATATATATATATAAGATTATAAGATAAGTAAGATTATAAGATAAGAATATAAGATTCTAAGATAAGTATATATAAGATTCTAAGATAAGAATATAAGATTCTAAGATAAGAATATAATTAAGAATATAATATATAATAAGAATATATACTTAGCTTAGAATATAATAAGAATATATACTTCACTTCTTTCATTTTAAATGAAATTCGAACAATAACAATAGATAAAAATCTAATAACTAAAATATAGAAAAAGTGTAATAAAAACACATAAAAAAATGGATAAAGTGTCAGATATCCACGAATTTGATCAGTAATTCAATTTTTATAATGAGTCGAAACAGATTTCGACATATAGAAAGAATACTTTAATTTCTTATTTCTTTTATTTTGTACTAAAGGGTTCGTTTACCCGGCCTGGTTAAGTACTGGCCGGGCCAGTACTTCTTTTGTTCCAACGAACAAAACAATTTTTGTTTTTATATTAAATAAAAATTATTATCGAAACAAGAAGAGATATTTTGATTCCCATTATTAGTTATTAGAAATAGTGTTAGATTATAATATATGGATTTATATAGATTATCTTATTTATAAATTCTATAAATTATCTATAATCCAGTAAATTATCTTAAATTCTATAGAATCTAGATTAATATATATTAATATTCTTAATTTATATTTAATTTATATTTTTATATTTATTAATATTTAATATTTATTTATATTTATTAATATTTATACTATATATATTTATATATATTTATATTCTATAATATATTCTATAATTCATATTTATTATTATAATTATATATTTTAGATTATTAATATTATTATTTATATTATATATAATATATACTAATATATACATTAACATTATTATTATTTATATATTTTATATATTTATTATATTTATATTATAAATATAATATATTATAAATATATATTATAAAATATATATTATAAATATAATTTTATTTTCTTTTAAGCCCGCGTCAGAACAAAATACATGTCAATGCTGGAATTTTAATGATTCTGATGCTATCTTTATCTTGACTGTG